TGGTGGAATCTTTTTTTTTTTTTTGGTTAGGCGTCCAGTAACAAGTAAGAATAGGAATTTTTATTCGATAAACCAAAAAGAACAAAGAATGAAATAATTGGAATCACTAATGCATACATTGTTGTATTAGATCGAAATCTGAAGGTTCTTTCTTGACCTAACTAAAAAGATGCGCATTTCTAATATATATATGAAAAATACAAAATAGAACTTCTAAAGCAAAAGAAAATAGAAATTACTAGTCTTAGAATATAGTTGAACCAAAACACCTATTTTTTTGAGTGATCATGTGATAACTTTTTGTTCTCATTCATTCAAGATATTTAAGATATTATATGAGTGAACTCATTACGGAATCTAATTAGTTAAAATGAAAGTAAAAGTTTTATAAGATTAATGTTCGCTCTAAAATATATAGATTCGATCCAATAAAACAAATGATAAAAATAGGAATAATTTTCTAATTTGATTCCATAATGATTGGAAAAGAGTTAGTTTTTTTTTAAACGAAATTACACTACCCAGTTCTTATTATTCGTTTATAAGTTGAATTGAAAAATGATCCAAGAATGCATTTGCTGATTGCAAACGCGGTATGGGTAGATGTTACAGATGATGAATTAATTTTTTTTATATAGTTGTGACTTTATCCTTATTAGTGCTGTCTATAATGATAGATGACTCAAAAACTTTCAATTGTTTTTTTCTCCTATTTTGAAAAAAGGAAACTCAGGTAAGTGCTTTTTTATAAACATATGTATAAAAAGACCATATTTCATTTAGCTCCTTGATGCCTACCATAACTAGTTATTTCGGTTTTCTACTAACGGCTTTAACTATAACCTCAGCTCTATTTATTGGTCTGAGCAAGATACGACTTATTTGAAATTAATTGCACAAAATCTTTCCGCGAACTTCTGTGTATTTTTACCCCGTTAATTGCCAATTCTTGGTCATTGAGATTCATGGTAATTCGGATTAATATTTAGGTATAGATATTACCTCTTTTTTCTCCTTTCAAACAAATTGAAATGATTGAAGTTTTTCTATTTGGAATTGTGTTAGGTCTAATTCCTATTACTTTGGCTGGATTATTTGTAACTGCCTATTTACAATACAGGCGTGGCGATCAGTTAGACCTTTGATTAATTAACATCTCTTTTTTTGATTGACCTCCTCCTTTCTTTAATATCCAGGAGGTCAAATAAAGATTGCTGTTCCAGTTAGTGTTTCAGTCAAATTCCATCGAAGAAGATACAAATCACGCTCTGTAGGATTTGAACCTACGACATCGGGTTTTGGAGACCCACGTTCTACCGAACTGAACTAAGAGCGCTTTCTTCTCATAAAAGAAAAGACTGTAAAGAAAAGGATTGGCCCCAATACATCTTGTATGCATACACATATAGTATCATCATAAGAATAAAAGATTCTATATGATATGTCCAACGTGAATTGATCTCAAAAAATCCCTCGTTACTGCTCAAAGGAGCAGTAATAGGTAGGGATGACAGGATTTGAACCCGTGACATTTTGTACCCAAAACAAACGCGCTACCAAGCTGCGCTACATCCCTTCCATTGGTCTACAGTGTCATTGTAGAGAATTCCTGTCTTGTTTTCCACATCGTTATTGCCTCTATTAAAATCTAGAATTTTTATGTCCATTTCGCCTTTTTGGTCTCATTTAACATATAATAATAGTAAAATACTTCTGGAACCCCTAGGAAAAATAAACGAGTCTTTTTGGGGAATAGTGGGGAAGAAAAGGACGTTTTTTCTGTATTTAACAAAAAGTAAATCTTATTTACTGGATGATTGTACATTTCAATATGTATTATCTTATGTATGTATTACTATAAAAGGAGGTTTTTCAATGCGAGATCTAAAAACATATCTTTCCGTGGCACCGGTACTAAGTACTCTATGGTTCGGTTCTTTGGCAGGTTTATTGATAGAGATTAATCGTTTTTTCCCGGATGCGTTGACGTTCCCCTTTTTTTCATTCTAGTTATTGACGTGGGAAGGAATAAAGAAGATTAGAGATACAATTAAATAAAGCCCCTTCTTTTCTCTTTTTTCCCTAGAAAAAGGGAGGAAAGAGAAAGAATATTACATTCAACAGCTGTGAGAGTCGGGTTCAGGTTGGAATTAAATTAATATGAATTTCTATGTATTAAATTTCTATGGAAGTCGAATACAAACTCTGGTTCTAGGGAAAGCGTATTCTATACGATAATTATATGAAATACTGTACTGTTGAAATATAGTTTAGAAATCTTTCTATCATATTTCCTATATTGATTGTAATGAAATCTTGCATAAGAGGATAGCTAGTTACAAATTTTTTCCTTCCTTTCTTCTTTTTCGTTTCGAATTGAAAAAGGAAAGGAAGAGTTGAGTAAATGAAAAATCCAAAGGAGGTTCATGGCTAAGGGTAAAGATGTGCGAATACCGGTTCTTTTGGAATGTACCGCTTGTGTTCGAAACGGTGTTAATGTTAATAAGGAATCAACGGGGATTTCCAGATATATTACTCAAAAGAACCGGCACAATACGCCTAATCGATTGGAGTTGCTAAAATTCTGTCCATATTGTAACAAACATACGATTCATGGGGAGATAAAGAAATAGATCGAACGAACCGAGCACCGGCGCCCTTATCTTTCTTACAAGGAAAGGGCAAAAATTACATTATATATATAACATATTTAACATAGTTAAAGATAATTATAAACAAACCAAATCCTATTTATTTATTCTAATAAAAGATACGGCTGAAATAGGATTTTAGGGATAAGAAATAAACTAACCAAACCATGGAAAAATCTAAGCGAACTTTTCTTAAATCCAAGCGATCTTTTCGTAGGCGTTTGCCCCCGATCCAATCGGGGGATCGAATTGATTATAAAAACATGAGTTTAATTAGTCGATTTATTAGTGAACAGGGAAAAATATTATCTAGACGAGTGAATAGATTGACCTTGAAACAACAACGATTAATTACTATTGCTATAAAACAAGCTCGTATTTTATCTTTGTTACCTTTTCTTAATAATGAGAAACAATTTGAAAGAACCGAGTCGACCACCAGAACTCCCAGTCTTAGAGCCAGAAAAAGATAGGTTTACTCTTTCTTCACTTGAATTCAAATGCCCATCCGAACTCAAACGCGGATTTCTTTTTTGTTGGAAAAATCCAAGAATCCGGATTGAAGTCTCGTGTCGTAAGAAAAAAAAGAATAATCTGGGAAGAATAAAATTTTTTATTGAACGTGTTGATTCATATTTATTTTGACTACTTTCTGATATTTTATCATATTCTAATTCTATTCATTTTTATTCGATCTTCCCGGAGTTCATTCTCCGGGCAACTCCGTTTAACCGGTGGATTCTTTCCAACCTACTTCTTTTATGATCTCATTGGAAATCATATAAAGACAATTCCTATTTGATATAGCTATTTGTGCAAGTATTTTACGATTAAGAAGCAACTGTCTCTTGTACAGATCATTTATTAATCTACTATAACTATAGCATACCCCCCTTTCACGAATTGCTGCATTTATTCGAGTGATCCACAAACGACGAAAGTTTATTTTTTGCCTATCCCTATCCCGATGAGCCGAAACCAAAGCTCTTATTTTTTGTTGAGTAATAGTTCGAGTAAGTCTTGAATGAGCCCCCCGAAAGCTTGATGCAAATAAACGAATTTTTGTTCTACGTCTTCGAGCGATATATCCCCGTCTAATTCTGGTCATTGAATAAATGAAACTTTAACGAATAACTAATAGATTTCCTTTCTTTCAGTTATTCTTTTGCCCCTTTCCTAGTATATTAATAACAAAACGGATTTTTCCAATGTATAAACTAAAAATTCCAATGGCTTTCGCTACTATAACCTTCCCAACCACGATTTTTTATTTTTTTATAGGCATTTCACCTCGAAATACGAAATTGTACTATACTAGGTTAAAAAAAATAGCAATGATAACTAAATAGTGGATTCCATCGTTTCTATGGTTACTTCTTAAACGGTGAGGTCTTCTCTATACACCGGAGCCCTTACTTCATTTAATCAATGTTATTGCTAACTTGTATAGTTCACATTCTTCGGCTCTACCCATGAATTATCCAGTAATAGGTCTTTCACAACGAGCTCTACCTATACAGTAACGGTATTTAATTATGAAAGTTGGCTGGGTAGCTGACCCTGTTAGTCCGTTCTTAGGGGTCTATGTTACTAAGATTTCCTCCGCTTAATGGATAACCATTTGCTACCAATGGAGAATTACTTCTCATCTTGAATTGAGGTGAGTGGTTTTACACCAATAGAAACCATAAATTTCATACACAATAAAAGGGATATGACCCCATTTTCTTATTTTTAGATAGTAAATGTAGTTTGTTTTTCCGTTCTATCCTATTTGATCATTGATATTCGAACATTGTTCTCTTTCCTTTGTTCTAGTTTATGATCTGAACGAGTCGCACATACACCCTAGTACATGTTCCTCGACGCTGAGGGCATCCCCGAAGCGCGGGGGATTTTGTGACATTTCTGATTGGCTGTCTTGTATTTCTAATAAGTTGTTTAATCGTTGGCATGTTGAATCATATACATAATGGGCTGGTTTAGATCGATCCTAACCGTATGATTATGAATGACTTTTATTCAATAGAATAGAATCGATAGATCAATAGAATCATCAATCAATAGATAGTAAATAAATAAAAGTCATAGAATATTAAACGTGGCAGGGTTCATTTTAAATCACGAATTGACGCGAAATTCAGGCTATTTATTGTCATTCAACCGCTACAAGATCAACAATTCCATAAGCTTGGGCCTCTGTTGCTGACATAAAAATATCTCTTTCCATGTCTTCGGATACAACCCAGAAGGGTTTCCCCGTTCTTTGTACATAAACCCTTGTCAGGGTTTCACGTAGTTTCAGCAGTTCTCCCACTTCCAGGATGAATTCTCCCGTTGCTACTTCAG